TAAAGTCAGTCGAAATGTACAGTCCCCCACCTTTTTGGAGCAAAAAGCGAAATTCCCTTCTTTTTATAAAGATTTTCAAAACCGGCTATTGAAAATGAAAAGGAAAGAAGCTGACACAAAAGAGGAATACGAAATAGAGGATTTTGAAATAATAGAAAAAGCACTTATCCTACAAAGCACAGGCTGGTTTTTAGAAAACGGTCAACAAATAAGAGTTTTTCTCGTAGTAACCAAATCAATTCTGAGAAAATATATAATATTGCCATCATTGATAATAGTTAAAAATATTGGTCGTATACTATTATTTCAATGTCCTGAATGGTCTGAAGATTTCCGGGACTGGCGGAAAGAAATGTATGTTCTTTGTACTTATAATGGGATTCCCTTTTTCGAACATGGATTTTTTGATTTCAAAGGGGGAGCGCCTAAATTCAAAAGGGAGTTTCTTCAAAGCGTTTCTTACTTTTTTTCTAACTATTTTCTAGAAAATTTTCATATAAAGATCCTATTTCCTTTTCATCTGAAACCTTGGCATAAACCTAAACTACGAAAAAGAGCTAACTATCCGCTGAAAAATCAAGAAAAAAAAACTGAGTTTTGGTTTGTAAGCTCCTATGGAATAAAAATGGAACTTCGTGTTGGTTCTACACGAAAACAACTTTCATTTTTTAAACCTATTTTTAAAGCACTCAAAAAAAAACTTATAAAATTAAAAAATAAATTGAAAACTAAGTGTTTTAGAGTTCTAATAAATTTAAAAAAAAAAAGAAACTTTTTTCTAAATCTTTCAAAAGAACGAAAAAAAAGGGTTAGTAAAAAGATTCTATTTCTAAAAAAAAAAAAATTAACAAAAAGCAACCAAATTTTATTATTTGAATTGAAAGAAATATATGAATTGAGTAAAAACAAAAAAGAAAAAAATTTAATAATAAAAAAGACCAAAATAGATGAATCATATATTAATATTCACTCTACAAATTACATAGCTTGTTTAGTGACAAAAACCAAAATACAACAACTAACTGATATAATAAACAGAATCATAAACCAATTACAAAAAATTTCAAAAGACAACAAAAAAGAATTTAGAAATCTACATTTAAATATTAGTTCGAACAAAATAAGTTATGATAATAAAAGATTGGGATCACCAAAAACTATTTCACAACTATTAAAAAAAAATGTTCAACAAATTCGCAAAATCTATTTTGTTATAAACCTGTTCGTTGAAAAGGTACATCTAAAAATATTTTTATATATGAATCATTTTTATAGAAAAAATGGACTTTTTTTTTTTTTTTTTTTTGAAGCAACAAAAAAAAAATTTAATAAATCTAGTTCCTATAATAACTATATTTACAATAATAAAACAAATAACGAAAAAATGGCTAAAACAAAAAAAAATGGAGATAAGCTTATTTTCCTTATAAAAAGAAAAGAGTCACTTTCGAATATTTGTAATAATCAATTAAATACTTTGCATGACTCATTTTTTTTGTCACAAGACTATGTCCTTTATAAATTATCACAAATTTGGGTTTTGAATGTTTTTAATTTATATAAGTTACGATTAAAATCTGTCTTTCAATCTAATGTAACATCCTTTTTTCTTAAAAATGAAATAAAGAATTTTTTTTTTGGAACACGGAAACTATTCCATTACAAATTAAGGCATAAGAAACTCCGCAATTTTCGAATAATTCATCAATGGAAAAATTGGTTAAAGGTTTATTCTAAATCTAAGTTCGTACCACACGAGAGTAGAAATAGAAGAAATCGCCACCCTCTAGTTCAAAAGAAACATTTAAATAAATCTTTTTCATATGAAAAAGATCGATTCCCTAATTTTGAAAACCAAAAAAATGTTAAAAAACAAGACAGATACGATCTATTCTCATATAATTTTATTAAATCGGAAGATAAGAAGAATTCCCCTATTTCTGAATTATCTTTACAAGTAAATCATAACCAATATATTTTTTATAATTACGACGAAAAAAAACGTCAATTTGTTAATATGCTATTAGGTATGGCGGTAAATAATTACCTATTAGAAGAATATATTTTAGATATAAAGAAATATCTGAATAGAAAATTTTTTGATTGGATACTTCTAAAGTTTTTTTTTAGAAAAAAAAGAAATATTGGAACCTGTACCACTAGTTATAACTATCCTAGGAAAACTTATCTTGGATTTAATTATGTTCACATTAATTGTGACCTATTTCATTTTTTTAATGAAAAAAGGAATCATTTTGAAACTCGAATTTTTTTTTTTACCGTGTTTGATCAAATTAAAGAGATTAACCCATCAAAAAAAAATCAATTTGATTGGATGAGACTCAATTATGAAGAAATGATGAATTTACCTATAGTTAATTTCGAACTTTGGTTTTTTCCAGACTTTTTCCGAATTTCTAATTCGTCTCAAATTAAACCATGGAACATACCAATCAAGTCGCTTCTTTTAAATTTGACTAGAAATAGACAAAGATACACATACCGCTGGGTCAGCCACTTTTTTTTCTCACCATTGAGTTTCTTACTCACAAGGGATTTGCTTTGTCAATTGAGATGGAGTTTTTCTTTCAATTCAAAAAATTCAAAAACAATCACTATCCTTAAAAAATGTTGGCATGAGGGGAACCGTCTGATGGACTCAAAGGAAATTGCTATAGACCCTAGGCAAACCTGGGACTTTATTATACACCTTAAAAAAGTGAGGTTGTTAGAAAGTCATACTATTAATTTAATTCAAAGTCTTTTGCTTAAAAGGGGAATACTCTTTATCGAACCCTTTTGTCTGTCTATAAAAAAGACAGGACAATTTATTATGCATGAAACTATAAGTATTTCGGTAGTTCAGAATAGCAACTACACGATTAATCAAAGGGACCAAAAAAAAAGACATGTTGATAATAAAAATTCTGAGAAATTTATGCCAAAGCATCAAAAGACGGCAGAAAATAGAGCTAAAAACCATTATTATTTGTTTGTTCCTGAAAGTATTTTATCCCCTAGACGTCGTAGAGAATTGAGAAGTCTAATTTCTTTCTATTCTATGAATCGAAGTGGTATGCCTCTAAATATAACATTTTATAATGCAACTAGTCCAGTTTTGAATAAAATAAAAAGAGCTAACAATAGTCAATTAAAATCTTTTCTTTGGCCCAGTTATCGATTAGAAAATTTTGCTTGTCTAAATCGCTATTGGTTTGATACCAATAATGGCAGTCGCTTCAGTATGCTACGGATCCGGATGTATCCACAATTTGAAAATAGATTGAATGTGTACTGAAAAAAGGTAAATACGGATTGACTTTTTTTACGTACTACTTTTTGTATACTGTATTTTGGATATTTGATAATTTTGAATCAAATTAAAATTTTTGCAGTGTGTATACCAAATACAAAAAGGATCAGCACTTTTTTTATTGATAAAAAAATATGTCTAGTGAAAAGGGCCAGTAGGGGAGGTTTCATTTTATGGTAAAAAAGTCATTTATCTCAGTTATTTCGCACGAAGAAAACACGGGGTCTGTTGCATTTCAAATACTAAGATTCACTAATAGGATACGAAAACTTTCGTCACATTTGGAATTGCACAGAAAAGATTTTTTATCTCAGAGAGGTCTCCGGAAAATTTTGGGAAAACGCCAAAAGGTGCTGTCTTATTTGTCAAAGAAAAACGGACTACGTTATAAACAATTAATTAATCAATTAGATATTCGCGAATCAAAAACGCGTTAATTTCAGTTTGAAGTCAAAGGGCGCTTTGAATTATTTGATTTAGGAGATCTTGAATTTTAATGAACTTATTTTTACTTTCAGTAATTCATGAAAAAATGAATCGAGTAAAAAACTATGAATCTACCAGCTACAAGAAATGACCTCATGATAGTAAATATGGGACCCCACCACCCATCAATGCATGGCGTTCTTCGACTCATCGTTACTCTCGATGGCGAAAATGTTATTGATTGTGAACCAATATTAGGCTATTTACACCGAGGAATGGAAAAAATTGCGGAAAACCGAACAATTATACAATATTTGCCTTATGTAACGCGGTGGGATTATTTAGCCACTATGTTCACAGAAGCTATAACCGTAAATGGACCGGAATTGCTTGGAAATATCCAAGTACCTAAAAGAGCCAGTTATATCCGAATAATTATGTTGGAGTTGAGTCGTATAGCTTCGCATCTCTTATGGCTCGGACCTTTTATGGCAGATATTGGGGCACAGACTCCTTTCTTCTATATTTTCAGAGAAAGAGAATTAGTTTATGATCTATTTGAAGCTGCCACTGGTATGAGAATGATGCATAATTTTTTTCGTATTGGAGGAGTAGCGACCGATTTAACCTATGGCTGGATAGATAAATGTTTAGATTTTTGCAATTATTTTTTAACAAGAGTTACTGAATATCAAAAACTTATTACACGAAATCCTATTTTTTTAGAACGAGTTGAGGGGATAGGCATTATTGGAAGCGAGGAAGTAATAAATTGGGGTTTATCAGGACCAATACTGCGAGCTTCTGGAAAACAATGGGATCTACGTAAAGTGGATCATTATGAGCGTTACGACGAATTTGATTGGGAAGTACAGTGGCAAAAAGAAGGAGATTCATTAGCTCGGTATCTAGTTCGAATTGGTGAAATGACAGAATCCATAAAAATTATTCAACAGGCTCTAGAAGGAATTCCGGGGGGGCCATATGAAAATTTAGAAATCCGATACTTTGCTAGAGAAAAAAATCCAGAATGGAATGACTTTGACTATCGATTTATTGGCAAAAAACCTTCTCCTACATTTGAATTGCCGAAACAAGAACTCTATGTGAGAGTTGAAGCCCCAAAGGGAGAATTGGGAATTTTTCTGATAGGGGATCAGTGTGGTTTTCCTTGGAGGTTTAAAATTCGCCCGCCCGGTTTTATCAATTTGCAAATTCTTCCTCAGTTAGTTAAAAGAATGAAATTGGCTGATATTATGACAATACTAGGTAGCATAGATATCATTATGGGAGAAGTTGATCGTTAAAATGATAATTGATAGAATAGAAGTACAAGATATCAATTCCTTTTCTAGATTTTTTTTTTCCAACAGGCTTGTGGAATTATATGGATACTTATTCCTATTTTTACTCCTGTATTGGGAATCACAACGGGTGTACTAGTAATTGTATGGTTAGAACGAGAAATATCCGCAGGGATACAACAACGTATTGGACCTGAATACGCTGGACCTTTAGGAGTTCTTCAAGCTTTAGCTGATGGGGCAAAATTACTTTTCAAAGAAAACCTCTTTCCATCGAGAGGCGATACTCGTTTATTCAGTATCGGACCTTCCATAGCGGTCATATCCATTTTAGTGAGCTATTTGGTAGTTCCTTTTGGTTCTCGGCTTGTTTTATTGGATCTCAATCTTGGTGTTTTTTTATGGATTGCCGTTTCAAGTATTGCTCCCATTGGCCTTCTTATGTCAGGATACGGATCAAATAATAAATATTCTTTTTTAGGTGGTCTACGAGCTGCTGCTCAATCGATTAGTTATGAAATACCCTTAACTTTATGTGTCTTATCAATATCTCTACGTGTGCTTCGTTAAGACATAAATAGTTCTCCTATTATTCCTTTATGATAAAACGGAGTTGAGGAAATCTCTTCATTTTTTTTGAAGTATTTGGCTGAATGAACTAAATCCGAGAGTTATATGAGTGAAAGAAAACAGCTTATTTATTATTTATAAACAGGTCGTAAAAAAATTAAGTCTCATTTTCTATGTCTAAGTCTTAGAGAGTTAAATGGAAATAAACAGAAACAAACGAAAGCCTTTGCCCCAAGATTCGGTAATGAGTTATCCTGACTTGACACGGGCTAAAACGAAAAACTACATCATATTCAGTTTTCACTACGGTTTGAATGTATTATCATACATACTACCCTTTAACGTAATGGATGCTTGAACAAAAACGAGTGGATGAGTAGAAACACTAAGATACACAAAGGATATGTAATGTAGATTCTATATTTCTGCATTAATGTACAAAGAATATTAATTGGGGCTTTAAATTAGTAGAAATCATCAGGCAGTACTCTCCACAATTCCGATCCAGAGTATGCTCCTATCCATCGATTAAAAAAATGACTATTGGAAACGAAATAATCCTTTACTTTACTTTTTTTTGTAACTCGATTTTTCGCAGAAACAGAAAGAAGACTAGAAACGACAACAAAACGAGAAAGAAATGCAATTTAAAGTATAAAAAAAAAAGAAAAACTATCGTTTTTTTTATTCTTTCTTGATACTTTTTTTGTTTCTATATATATATAGAATTCATATCATAATTCATGAAGTATGATATGACTTCTTTTCGTATGTAAAAGGGAAGATCTTTAGAATGAGTATTCTATTGAAGAATTAAGTTATTACTCAACAAAGAAAAATTCAAATGATTTTTGAAATCATTAAATCAAAGGATGAGATCAATTCAGAAGTACTTTAATTTTTATTAATTCAAATTAATTTAATAATATATATTATTATTAAAGCAGAACAAACAGAATTAAATAGGTCTAATTCGGGATCGTACAATATATTTTAACCCTATTCATCTTATAAAGATATTCAGATAAAATAATACTGATCAGATCCTTATATTTATTTAAGGTCCTCAAGGAGCCGTATGAAATGAAAATCTCATGTACGGTTCTGGAATAGCGATGGAAACTGTGATGCTATCACCGACTATGATTATCTAATAGTTCAAGTACAGTTGATATAGTTGAGGCACAATCAAAATATGGTTTTTTGGGCTGGAATTTGTGGCGTCAACCTATAGGATTTATTATTTTTATCATTTCTTCCCTAGCAGAATGTGAAAGATTACCTTTTGATTTACCCGAAGCAGAAGAAGAATTAATTGCTGGTTATCAAACCGAATATTCGGGTATAAAATTTGGTTTATTTTACGTTGCTTCCTATTTAAACCTATTAGTTTCTTCATTATTTGTAACTGTTCTTTATTTGGGCGGTTGGAATATCTCTATTCCATACATATTTGTTTCTTCTTTTTTTGAAATAAAGAAATCATACGGTGGTTTTGAATCGACAATTGATATGTTTATTACATTAGCTAAAACTTATTTGTTCTTGTTCATTCCTATCACAACAAGATGGACTTTACCTAGGATAAGAATGGATCAACTATTGAGTCTTGGCTGGAAATTTCTTTTACCTATTTCTCTTGGTAATCTATTATTAACAACTTCTTCTCAACTATTTTCACTCTAAAAAAATATTATATCCTTTAATTCTCAACTTGTAGCAAACAAGATAAATAAACAAAAATAAAATTCTTTATATATATTCATGATATGTTCCCTATGGTAACTGGGTTCAGGAATTATGGTCAACAAACAGTACGAGCTGCGAGGTACATTGGTCAAAGTATCATGATTACCTTATCCCACGTAAATCGTTTCCCCATAACTATTCAGTATCCTTATGAAAAAGTAATCACCGCGGAACGTTTCCGCGGCCGAATCCATTTTGAATTTGATAAATGTATTGCTTGTGAAGTATGTGTTCGTGTATGCCCTATAGATCTACCTATCGTTGATTGGAAATTGGAAACGGATATTCGCAAGAAACGCTTATTTAATTACAGTATTGATTTCGGAATATGTATATTTTGTGGTAACTGTGTTGAGTATTGTCCAACAAACTGTTTAGCAATGACGGAAGAATATGAACTTTCTACTTATGATCGTCACGAATTGAATTATAATCAAATAGCCCTGGGTCGGTTACCTATGGTAGTAATTGACGATTATACAATTCGAACCATTTTGAATTCGACTCAAATAAAAAATCAGTAAATACTTCATTAAATAAAAATTTGGCCAATAAAAGTACCCACATTAATTCACACCCCCCGAGGAATTAATCCAAGTCAATTTGTTTTTGAATCATCAAATCAACCATTTTTTTTTCTAGTCTGGTTTCAATAAGGTCATGAAAATTTTATTTATTTATTTATCTATTAGCCTGCATATAATGGATTTGCATGGACCCATACATGATTTTATTTTCGTCTTTCTGGGATTAGGTCTTATCTTAGGAGGTATAGGAGTAGTATTATTTACAAACCCAATTTATTCTGCCTTTTCATTGGGATTAGTTCTTGTTTCTATATCCCTATTATATATTCTATCAAATTCATATTTTGTAGCTGCTGCACAACTCCTTATTTATGTGGGAGCTATAAATGTTTTAATCATATTTGCTGTAATGTTTATGAATGGTTCAGGATATTACAAAGATTTTCATCTTTGGACTGTCGGGAATGGGGTTACTTTGTTGGTTTGTACAAGCATGTTTGGTTTACTAATCACGACTATTACAGATACGTCATGGTATGGGATTATTTGGACTACAAGATCAAACCAGATTATAGAACAAGATTTGATAAGTAATAGTCAACAGATTGGAATTCATTTATCAACAGAGTTTTTTCTTCCCTTTGAATTTATCTCGATAATTCTTTTAGTTGGTTTGATAGGTGCAATTTCCGTGGCGCGGCAATAATAATAAATTTATCAACTTATCCATAGCAATCCAAATAAAACTTCACTCTGTGTTATCGCTTTTATTTCCAGAATTTGAAAAGGGTTGTGTTATGCCTAAAATATAAATTTTTTTATTCGACTTATTTACAATATATTTATTTGTTCCATACTTTGTTTTTAGATTATCGTCAATTGAACGCGTTGCCTTGTTATTCATGTTATATTGAAATGAATCGAAATTTATAAGGAGTTGGTCAATCATGCTCGAACATGTACTTGTTTTGAGTGCCTACTTGTTTTGTATTGGTATCTATGGATTGATCACCAGCCGAAATATGGTTAGAACTCTTATGTGTCTTGAACTTATACTGAATGCGGTTAATATAAATTTAGTAACATTTTCGGATTTTTTTGACAGTCGCCAATTAAAAGGAAATATTTTCTCCATTTTTGTTATGGCCATTGCAGCCGCTGAAGCAGCTATTGGACCAGCTATTGTTTCGTCAATTTATCGTAACAAAAAATCAACTCGTATCAATCAATCGAATTTGTTGAATAAGTAGTATGAATTATAATGTAGTATTAAGCAAACAAATTAGAATATTCATAAATTCGACTCAGTGTGTATTATACAGGATGTATGATCATATTTGCGAAAATATAAGAAATCAAAGTATCTTGGTTTTATCCCATGAATCAATCCGTAAGTAGATTGATTAGAAAAATTCTGCTAACTCTAAATCATTAATTCATCTCGTATCTAAATATCTGATTGATTGACAAGTTTACTAGATCGAAAAATTATTATTTTATATAAGATATACCCAATGTCACATTCCGTAAAGATTTATGATACGTGTATAGGGTGTACCCAATGTGTCCGAGCTTGCCCCACAGATGTATTAGAAATGATACCTTGGGACGGTTGTAAAGCTAAGCAAATAGCTTCTGCTCCAAGAACAGAGGATTGTGTGGGTTGTAAAAGATGTGAATCCGCCTGTCCAACAGATTTCTTGAGTATTCGGGTTTATTTGTGGCATGAAACAACTCGAAGTATGGGTCTAGCTTATTGATACGTTCCAAAAAACCCGACTTGAATACGACTCCATTTTCTTTTTTTACCTTTACCGACAAAAGTGCGTACTCAAAAAAATATATATTTTTTTGAGTACGCGCTTTTCGGGTCCAAGTGTATCTTGTTTTTACTACGAATTATTTTCCTTGGTTAACGATAGTTGTAGCTTTGCCAATATTTGCGGGTTCCTTAATTTTCTTTTTTCCTCATAGAGGAAATAAAGTAATTAGGTGGTATACCATTTGTATATGTATAATAGAACTCCTTCTAACAACCTATGCATTCGGATATCATTTCCAATTGGACGAGCCATTAATCCAACTGACAGACGATTATAAATGGATCCTTTTTTTTGATTTTTCCTGGAGATTGGGAATAGATGGAATTTCTATAGGACCCGTTTTGTTGACTGGGTTTATCACTACTTTATCTACTTTAGCGGCTCGGCCGGTTACTCGCGAGTCCCGATTATTCCATTTTCTGCTGTTAGCAATGTATAGCGGTCAAATAGGACCATTTTCTTCTCAAGACATTTTACTTTTTTTCATCATGTGGGAATTAGAATTAATTCCGGTTTATCTACTAGTATCTATGTGGGGAGGAAAGAAACGGTTGTATTCAGCGACAAAATTTATTTTGTACACTGGAGGAAGTTCCGCCTTTTTATTAATGGCAATTCTAGGTATTTGTTTAGCTGGTTCTAATGAACCTACATTAAATTTTGAAACATCAGCTAATCAATCATATCCTATAGAACTCGAAATTCTCTTCTATATTGGATTTTTTATTGCTTTTGCTGTTAAATCGCCGATTATACCTTTCCATACTTGGTTACCAGACACTCACGGAGAGGCACATTACAGTACTTGTATGCTTCTAGCCGGACTCTTATTAAAAATGGGAGCTTATGGATTGGTTCGGATAAATATGGAATTATTACCCCGTGCCCATTCTGTATTTTCTCCTTGCTTGCTGATAGTTGGCACAATTCAAATAATCTATGCAGCTTCAACATCTCCTGCTCAACGTAATTTAAAGAAAAGAATAGCTTATTCTTCCGTATCACATATGGGTTTCATAATTATAGGACTTGGTTCTATAAGCGATACCGGACTCAATGGGTCCATTTTACAAATAATCTCTCATGGATTGATTGGCGCTGCACTTTTTTTCTTGGCAGGAACGAGTTATGATCGAATACGTTTCGTTTATCTCGATGAAATGGGTGGAATGGCTATCACAATTCCAAAAATATTTACGACTTTCAGTATCTTAGCAATGGCCTCTCTTGCATTACCGGGCATGAGCGGTTTTGTTGCAGAATTGATAGTATTTTTTGGAATACTTACTAGCAAAAAATATCTTTTAATACCCAAAATCCTAATTACTTGCGGAATGGGAATTGGAATAATATTAACTCCTATTTATTCATTATCTACGTTACGCCAAATGTTCTATGGATACAAGCTTTCTAATGCCCAAAACTCTTATTTTGTTGATTCTGGGCCGCGAGAATTGTTTCTTTCGATTTCTATTCTTTTACCCATAATCTCTATTGGTATTTATCCAGATTTCGTTTTCTCACTATCAGTTGATAAAGTCGAAACTCTTCTATCTAATTTTTTTTATTCATAGTTTTTGTGAGTAAACTAAAAAAAGATTATAATTTTTAAAATTGTTTGTTGAACAATGAAAACTACGTACTTTATTTTCTCTGAGTTTTAGTAAAATAAATTAGAATTAGATTCTAACCAGGTATGTAATCCATCGAGAAACTTTTGTTTTGGTTTGATTTTTTTTTCATTTCTATTATTCCATTCAAAAGGTTCTCGATGGATTACACGAAGTTTTCTTATATACATTTATACTGTCCTAATGTTTATTTTGTATTTTTCACGTCCTTTTTTCAATTCAATTAGAAATTAATGTAAATGAACCATAACTATGTAACCCTATTCCGAATAAATTAACCCCAAAATAGCATATCCAAATTATAAGAAAGCCGATCGAGGCTATAATTGCAGAATTTACACTTTCAAAAATTTTATTTGTTCGAATATGTAAATAAATTGCAAATACGGTCCAAGTAATAAAAGCCCAAGTCTCCTTTGGATCCCAATTCCAATAGGATCCCCATGCTTCATTAGCCCATACTGCTCCTGAAAGAATACCCATTGTTAAAAATAAAAAACCTAGACTAATAAGACGAGAACTCCAAAGATCCAATTGTTGAATCACTCGAAACCTGTAATAATTCCTAGAAAAAATAAAATAAGTGTTTATTAAAAGATTCTCTTTTTCTATTATATAGTCAATCGTGCCCAGCAAAAATGTCTCAGTTACTAAATTTTGGCTTTTACTAAAATATCTTATGAAATTTTTAAATGTAATTACTAGAAGAGCTAGTGATACTAATGATCCGCATAAAAGAGCTGCATAGCTCAATACCATCATACTTACGTGCATCATTAACCAATGGGATTGGAGAGCGGGTACTAAAATTTTAGTTTCATTCATTTCAGTTAAAAGACCTGAAGTAGCAAAACCTTGGGTAAAAATAGCACTTGGCGCGGTTATTGCGTTTAAATTGAAATAGGTTTTCATTTTTTTAAAATACGGAATAATATTAATACTGGAGAAACTCCATGAAAGAAAGATTAATGATTCATATAAATTAGTTAATGGTAAATGTTTCAAATAAATCCAACGAGTAACTAATAATCCTGTTATACAGGAAAAAACAGCCATTATCCCCTTTTCCGACGAATCATATAGTTTTACGATTTCATCTACGAATAAGGTTAGCAAATGAATTGTAATTACAATTGAAACGAATGAAAAAGATATATGGGTAAATATATGCTCTAAAGTATAAAATATCATAAAAATTTGAAAATAAAAAAGCGGGGCGGATTTCTATATCCATTTCAATTATAGGATAATTCAATTGAACTTGGGAATTGAACTCAGTATAGGCTTAGGATTGACTCTTTTAGAAGATGCCATGCCGCCACTCGGACTCGAACCGAGATGCTCTAGCACTGCTTCCTAAGAGCAGCGTGTCTACCGATTTCACCATAGCGGCTTGTTCGAAATCATAATAACCCTTTTTTGTTCAATTGTCGAGAGTGAAGTAATCAATTCAATGCAATATATCGTTCTATATTTATTGATTGATCTTTCAGTGGAACCATAAGATCTAAAATTGGCGTATTCTTCCTATAATCTTTTAAAAAAGCAAAGAGTTTTTCGTTTTTTTTTTTTATTAGGTAAATTTTCAAATTCGGGTATATTTAGTGATAGTTATTTAAATAAAGAAGTCTTTCGAAAGTTATAAAACACATTGAAATTAATTTGTTTAAACAATCTAATAGTGAATACAAATTTTATATCTATTCTTCTCGAAATTGAATTAGTATAAAAAATATATTTTTTATACAGTTAATATACTAACTACCATAGTTAGTCTATAAAATAGGCACAACAAAAGCTAAAACTTTTTATTATCGAATTGATGGGGATTTTTTTTTCCCCATCATAAAAACCATAAAGGATACTCAAAATAAAGGTTAAATCTTCTTCTTGTGTTTCTTTTTTATTTCAAATAAAAAAAAGGTATAGTATTTTACGTTAATTTTAGTACACCCAAACCTTGGGTCAAAACAAAAAATAGGAGAATATCCATTTCTATTAACTTATAACTTAATTATATAAATAAAATAATAATATTTTTGTATTAAAGTGTAATAAAATACAAAATTTTATAAAAAGTTTCTAACCTAGAATATAAAATAAAACTTCTAAAGAAATTAGAAAGAATTTCCAATTAGAAATAAATTAGACTGACTACTTTTCGAATCAAAGCAACTCAGATTTTTTCAACCTTTTAGTTTTTATTTCTTCCATAAAAAAAACTTTGTGAATTCCTTCTAGAAAGAGACTTACCCAATGAAAAAGCTTTCATTGCTGTCAAATATCCTTTCTTTTTCCAAAGATTTTTACGAATACGTTTTTTTGAGCTAGAAATACGTTTTTTTGGAACTGCCATTAAAAAAATATAAAACCTATTGAATAGTTGGATGTCAAAGACATTTAGTAGCTATTGTTCAAACCCCATTATTTTTGGATATTAATTATACGGCTATCTATTTTTTTTCTAGGTTATACTCCCCTTATAAAACTATGAATATAGAAAAATATAAATTTCGTAAATTAAAGTGCTAATACAATACTAGGAACAAAAGAAAAAATACAAAAAAACCACTATGTCCCCTTCTTTATATCTCTGTAAAGCGGTCAAATTTATTTTTGTCGTTATTAATACAGGTAATAAACATGTATTAATATAGATAATAAAACGGACTAAAATACATAAAAAAAAGGTTCCAAAGTTTTAATAAACACCCCCTCCCCGTACCTTAGTAATTTCGAAATCCAATTCAAATTGAATTCCAGGCTCACACAAAGAGTGCGTCTAATTTGAATATAATTTTAAAAAGCGCAACAGACCTGTACTTAATTTAATATCTATTAAAAAGTACAAAAGAAATCATTTTAGAAAAATCATTTCTAAAAGCTATTTTATTAATCTTCGGAAAAGGAAAGTCTTGGATGTTATAGTTTGAAGATAGTAACCTTTAACGAAAAAAAGAAATGTCTTTTATTACAAAAAAAGACACTTAACCTAGTTCCAAAAACCAATTGGTTAATAATTTTTACTAAGCCAACTAAAAAAAAAAGAACTTTTCTGAAAAAAAATTATAGTTTTGATATGATTCATATCAAATACTTGTTTTGGTATAATTTTTCCTCTTTGCTCTATAGATATAGAAATTTTTATAATAATACGCACAAATAATTAAGTTAAGATTCAAATTTCCATTTTCCTTTTTTTAATAAAATTTTACTAAAAGTACTATAGTTTGTTGTTTTTTTCAATAGTAATTTGTTAATATCATTTCAACAACGTAAATCTCTGGATTTTAAATATTTCAAAAAATTGAAAAATATTCAAACTCATTAAGTCTATAAAATTCTATATATATTTTTTTTTATTAACCGACCCCTTTCATTTCAAAAAAGCTAAGAACCGGTAAATCATAAACAATTTTTTACGATAAAAATATTTGATTTATTTTTATGCAATATACATATCAATATTCACGGATTATACCCTTTATTCTACTTCCAGTTCCTATATTAATCGGAGTAGCACTTTTACTTTTTCCTACGGCAACAAAAGATCTTCGTCGTATGTGGGTTTTTCTTAGTATTTTCTTATTAAGTCTAGCTATGATTTTTTCAACCTATCTGTTGATTCAAGAAAAAAATAACACTTCTATCTATCTATCTATATGGTCTTGGACTATCAATAATGACTTTTCTTTAGAATTTGGCTATTTAGTGGACCCCCTTACTTCTATTATGGTAATATTAATCACTACGGTTGGAATTATGGTTCTTATTTATAGTGACAATTATATGTCTCATGATCAGGGATATTTGAGGTTTTTTGTTTATATGAGTTTTTTCAATACGTCAATGTTAGGATTAGTTACTAGTTCTAATCTGATACAAATTTATTTTTTTTGGGAATTGGTTGGAATGTGTTCTTATCTATTAATAGGTTTTTGGTTCACCCGGCCTACTGCAGCCAATGCTTGTCAAAAAGCCTTTGTGACTAATCGCGTTGGAGATTTTGGTTTATTATTAGGAATTTTAGGCTTTTATTGGATAACGGGTAGTTTAGAATTTCGGGATTTGTTTGAAGTTGTAAATAACTTAGTTTATAATAATGAAGTTAATTTTTTATTTGCTAGTTTGTGTGCCTGTCTATTATTTGCTGGTGCAATTGCCAAATCCGCTCAATTTCCGCTTCATGTATGGTTACCCGATGCTATGGAAGGGCCTACTCCTATTTCAGCTCTTATACATGCGGCTACTATGGTAGCCGCCGGAATTTTTCTTATCGCCCGGCTTCTCCCGCTTTTAATAGTTTTACCTTACATAATGAATCTAATAGCTTTGATAGGTATAATAACATTACTTTTAGGGACCACTTTAGCTCTTGCTCAAAAAGATATTAAGAGGGGTTTAGCTTATTCTACAATGTCTCAATTGGGATATATGATGTTCGCTCTAGGTATGGGTTCTTATCGAACTGCTTTGTTTCATTTGATTACTCATGCTTATTCCAAAGCTTTGTTGTTTTTAGGTTCCGGATCCATTATTCATTCAATGGAAACGATTGTTGGCTATTCTCCAGATAAAAGCCAAAGTCTGGTTCTTATGGGAGGTTTAAGAAAACGGGCACCTATTACAAAAACTTCTTTTTTAGTAGGTACACTTTCCCTTTGTGGTATTCCACCTCTTGGATGTTTTTGGTCCAAAGATGAAATTCTTACTGATAGTTGGTTGTATTCGCCGATTTTTGCAATAATCGCCTGTTCTACTGCGGCATTAACCGCATTTTATATGTTTCGGATATATTTACTTACTTTTGAGGGACATTTCAATGTTTATTTTCAAACTTACAGTGGAAAAAAGAAAAGATCGGTCTATTCAATCTCTTTATGGGGTAGGGAAGGGAAAAAGGGGGTTGAAAACAATTTTTCTTTGCTACTGTTATTAATAAGGAATAATGATAAAAGGATTCCTTTTTTTTTCAAACAAAAAAAGAGAGTTAATAGTAATGGAAGAAGTATGACGGTACCTTTTTTTACTATTCCTAATTTCGGTACTACGAACATTTTTGACTATCCTCATGAGTCGGACAATACTATGCTATTTCCTATGCTTATATTAGTTTTATTTACTTTGTTCATTGGAGTCATAGGAATTCCTTTTGTCAATCCAAAAGGACTGCAGCTGGATATATTATCCAAAGTGTTAACTCCGTCTATAAACCTTTTACCGCAAAATAAAAAAATATTTAGCAGCTGGGATTGGTATGAATTTATAACAAATGCAACTTTTTCAGTCAGTATAGCCTCTTGCGGAATCCTGATAGCTTCTTTTTTATATAAGCCTGTTTATTCATCTTTAGAAAATTTCTATTTATTTAATTCATTTGTTAAAAGTATTTCTAACAAACTGAAATTTGTTGGTGAAATAATTCTATATGGAGTCTATGCATGGGCGTCTAATCGTGGTTATTTTGATTTTTTTTATAAAGCCTTCTTAACTCACGTTATAAGATTTTTTGCTGAAGTATGTAATTTTTTTGATAGACGAATAATAGATGGAATTGCAAATGGGTTCGGTATTGTGAGTTTTTTAGTAGGAGAAAGTTTGAAATATGTAGGGGGTGGTCGAATCTCTTCCTATCTCTTAGTATATCTACTTTCCATATTAATCTTTTTATTAATTTGCGGTGGAAATCTTTTTTTTCTTTAAATATTTTTAACTCGGTGAATCCCTCTTGTTCCTGTTTAGTCCCCCTCGTTTCTGAAGTTGTTTCTATTTCTAGATCTGTTTCTTCCTCGCTTTCTGAGGTTTCTCTCAGTTTCTCAGTAAGAATGGGTGAGTCTAAATAGTAGACACAGGTAATAAATAAGAGAATACTAAGGATTCGAGCCCTAAAATTTCTCAATTCTGACACTAGGTACTTATTAGATCTAATAGAATCATTTTTCTGTATCCAGACTAATACCAATCCAACCCATTTCATGAAAAAAATGTGACCCATTAACCAACCAACAAAACTACTTGTTACAAATAACATCTTGTTGTTGCATCGAAACATAGAAATGTTGACTAATCTGACTAACATTGAACTTGGTAAAATGAAATGGTTGAATAATTGAAAAATGAGATTATTCAGGAATACACATTGAATGCTAAGATTACG